CTAACATTTGACTTCTTACCACTGAAGGATTTGGTCGTACATTTGAAAGATAGCCCAGAAAATCAAGAAAATTATTGGATAATTGGTTTATATGAATCCTATCCGGTTGAGACCAAAAGTAAAAACGACATTCCCATAAATTTACAAGGTAATATTTCCATTTCTTCATCAGAAGGGGAGTTCCTTTTGAAGACATAATGGATTTTCCTTGATATCTGAAATAATGCATGAAAGGATCCTTGAACAACCACGGGATGGTATGAAAATCATTATGAAAAACTACTAAAAAATGTTCTGTTTTTCCATAAAAATGTGTTCGATCAAGAAAAGCTCTAGAAGATGTTGATCGTAAATGAGAAGATTGTTTACGGAGAAAAACTAATATGGATTCCGATTCATATACATAAAAATTATATAGGAACAGGAATAATCTTTGATTATCTTTTGAAAAAAAGAAATTTATTTTCGTTTTTTGAGTAATAAGACTATTCCAATTATGATACTCGTAGAGAAAGAATCTCAATAAGTGTAAAAAGGGGGCATCTTGTATCCAACAGCGAAGGGTTTGAACCAATAATTCCAGATGGATAGGATAGGGTATTAGTATATCTAATACATGATTTAAATGTGATAATTTTTCCTCTAAAAAGGGAAATATGGAATGAATTGATCGTAAATTAAAAGATTTGGCTATTTCTGTACCTTCTAGGGAAGATACTACTCGCAGTGAGAATGGAATTTCCACAATGACTGCAAACCCCTCTGATATCATTTGAGAATCCAAATTTTTTTTATGCCCAACAAATTTATTTTGATTAGAATCATTAGCAAAAAAAAAAAAATGTTTCTGTTGATACATTCGAATAATTAAACGTTTAACAATTAGGGAACTATATTTATTGTCATAACCTAAATTTTCCATAGGCTCATAAAGAATCGATTTATTTAACCCATGATCATGAGCAAGTGCATAAATGTATTCCTGAAAGAGAAGTGGATATAGGAAGTCTCGTTCTCTAGATCTATCTATCTTTAAATATCCTTGTAATTCCTCCATTTTTAATTCGATTTAAACTAAAGCAGGGGATTTCTTGGGCCATCAAATGATACATAGTACGATACAGTCAAAACAAGGTATCAAAGTCATATAGTAAGAAAAGAATACATACCTTGTAGATGATTAATCCACGGATTCTCTCTTTTTCCATCCCATCCAATTTTTGTTCGTTATAAGATACCGAGATGGTTAGAAATCCTTTATTTTTGCAACCCGATCGCTCTTTTGACTTTAGATTATGTTTCTCAATATACTGTTTCTTCTACACATTTGTCTCCACTCAGGGATATATTTAATAGTTAGGATTCATAAAAAAAGTGGCGAATCCACTTATTATTTAAGGTTATGAAATAACCTTTTCCCGCACCAGGGACTAATATATTTCTAACGTATAATTAGATCGGGAATTATTCTAATTTAAGAACAGAAGCTCGTTGCTTTTTTTGTTTCCCAATAATTTGAACCTTTCGGCTCTATCCATTTATTCACTTGATCCAACCATGAATTGATTTTTTGTGCCGCTCTAAGAATTACAAAGAATATTTTGTACCGATCTCGTAAGGATTAAGTACTCTTATCTTAGAGTTATTTATTGATACGACATGCTGTTTTTTCCATTCGTTCCCTCTCAGGATCAGTCGTGGTCTTACAAACTTCTACCAGCGGTATGGACGAATCCGTTGCTTCATCCAAATGTGTAAAAAATTCTAGCCGCACTTAAAAGCCGAGTACTCTACCGTTGAGTTAGCAACCCAAAAATGGAATTATGGTGTGTAGATACGATCGGAATAAAAAAAAGAGATTGGACCCCAGCAAAAAAATATTTTTTTAAATGAACAGATCTAATTAAAATATAAGAAATTCCCAGCCAGATAAAGAAAAATATATATAAAATTATGTATGGATCGCCCTTTTTTCTTTTATTTTTTTGTTTATTCAGAAGAGACTTGTTTCAATCGAATCCAAGGAACCCATCACTTACATAAAGTAAAAAAGCTTATAGGGCGGGGATAAATAGATCCATTTATCCACGATCAATTATATTTGTTCAATACACTATTGTCAATATGAACGTTGAGAAGAAACAAAAAATTCAAATAATAATAAGGACTTGTGTTGGATTGGCACTTCATAGATAACCTGGATTACATTCATTACATTACATAGATAATAAAGTGTATAAAATAGAAAAAAAGAAATAAGGAAGAAGAAAATCTCGGGTTTATTGAATATCCATAAAACTAAAATAAGCAAGCTCGTCCCATTTTTTTTAGTGGAGTATCACCACACCAAAAACCACCCGATTGAGGATAATCCCATAATTTTTTTATTCGGTTAGTTCAGATATTTAAACAACCTCCTTTCTACCCCTCTCAGATCATCTCTCATATTGCATATCATATAATAAATCCATTTTTTAGTTATTTATATTTTTTAGTTATTTATTTTGGATTTCGTGTAATTAAGCGAAGTTCCTTAAATATCTCTGCCTTCTTTGAAATATCATGGACGGTTCCCGTAGGTTGAGCGCCTTTTTCAAGGAAATATAGAATAGCAGGAACATTTGAATAGGTTTGATTCTTTATTGGATCGTAAAAACCCACTTTCCGAAGATCTCTTCCTTCTCTTCGAGACCGAACATCAATTGCAACGATTCGATAGATGGCTCAGTGGGATAGATATAGATCAACAATTCCCCCCTTAGAAACGTATAGGAGGCTTTCTCCTCGTACGGCTCGAGAAAGAATGATTCTAATTTATGTCATAATATATAACTAGAGTGGCAAATGGATTCATAAAATCATAAATTCAATTAAACTATGATTTTAGATTTTATTCATTTTTTTATTCTTCACTTCCCGAAAAAACCGAAAAGAATAAAATCATTCGTACTTATAACTCAAGTTGGATAGGATAATTCTCAAAGAGTTCAAAGGAAAATCTCGAGTCCTTAGCATTTAATTTATTGAGCTGTCTTTAACCCATTTTTTTGTCTCATTTTAGAATCCATTTTGTTATTCCTTATTTTATTCTGCTCAAGTTGTTGAGACAATTGAAAATGGCGTTTTCTTGTTCCAAGATCGTTTATCTTTGTTTTTGAATCATTGGGTTTAGACATTACTTCGGTGATCCTTAATCATTTCAAAATGGCAGCAACATACCTTTTGTGATTTATTGACTATCGAAAAATCATATGAATGGTTGATTCCCGTGTGATACACTTTTGGTCGAAATAGTTTTCCCAATTTCAACAAAAGTTTCAAATCCAAAAGGAAATTTTGTTAGAATGGAATCTTTTCCATTTCTATATCGAAGATATGCTTACGAAGTTGTTCCAACTTATTGATTGACATTAACCCTAGATCCTTACCTCTGAGAAATTCATCTTTTCTGCTCGAGCTCCATCGTGTACCATTTACTTTAACTCACAACCCAACCAAATGGGGGTTCTAGTAGAACAGAACAAACTATGTCGAGCCAAGAGCACCTCATAATTCCTATATAAAAAATGGTGGATGTAAGAATCCACAACCGATCATGTCCTTCAAGTCGCACGTTGCTTTCTACCACATCGTTTTAAACGAAGTTTTACCATAACATTCCTCTAGTTTGGAACCGGTATGGAATTGATTCAATATGGAATCATGAATAATCATTGGCTCAATCGATACATACATAATAATACAGAACTTTATTTTTTTATTATGTATGGGTACTTTTTCTGGAGAAGTCTCAACAAGAATTTAAGTTTATTAACCCCATATTACATATATAAGTTTATTAACCCCATATTACATATAAATTATGAATTAAACAATTTATAAAGAATACAAATAAACGAATTCTTCTTTCAATCTGCATCGTCAACAGATTGTTCAAGACAGATCAATCATGAAAAATCCAATTCTTTTTTTTTTATCGAACAATTAAACTAAAACTAAAGAAGGGTCTTTAATCGGGTTTCCAATACCGGAACAGAATGAATATACTCATTAACCAAATAGGCTAGTCCAATGACCGGGGAGGGGGAAGTTGCTCGATAGGAATAGATTTAGAAATTTCACACTTCTTCGAATACCAAGGAGAGTGATTCAAATTTTTGAATTTTAAAAATGTACTACTTCGACATCATTATCATTTATTTGAATCAAGTTTTCCCGTAAAAACCCAATTGAATCATCAATGATTTCACCCAGCTAGATAGATAAAAAAAGGATGTGCTTACAGTATGCTGGACAATCTTGTATAAGCGAAAAGACAAACAGTTGCATACTTTTTTTTTACTTGTTTTGTTCCTATTTTTATCCCAAACAAGTTTTTGGAGCCTTCATCCCAGTGATGTAATTAAATTAGTACCAAGACAAGAACTTCCTACTGTTCAGAATTCAGCATCAAACATAGAATTAGTTACCCCATTTTTTTCTTTAGAGATCAAAGAATCTAAATATAAAAGAAATTAAGGAATATGGGGATTTTCGCATTTCGATTCAGAATGCAGCATTGCATTGATAATTCAATTAAATGAATTATAGGATGTAAAGTTTTCTAAGTAACTAACTTCAATATGAAGTTGAGCAAGCCGTGCATACACAGGACAGCCCGTCCTGTTTTCTTTTTTAATTATACATTAATCCATATTACTATCCCACCCGGATCACAAATTTATTCTGTATGTCATCGGCACTCAATTCGTTTTATGAGAAAGAAAGTAAAAGATATTCTTCTTTTATGAATCATTAGAAATCGGAAACAAGGAACTATTAAATAAACATTACACTCTTAAACAGAAGATTTTAAATAGAACAAAAAAATCTTTATTCTGATAGAATTGGAGGGCCCTGGGACGGAAGGATTCGAACCTCCGAGTCGCGGGACCAAAACCCGTTGCCTTACCACTTGGCCACGCCCCATTTAGATTTCTATTCAACACTAATAAACACTA